TGGGATGGATAAGACTAATTAATTGCTTTTTTATTGAATCCCATCCGAGCGAGATTCAATTACTTGATACAGAATTCAACTATAGATCCAAGAGATTTTATTCTATTTGATGTTTCATCGAATCATGTGATGAATACATGGAACTTTTATCCGGAACTACACTTAACTATCTATCAATTTTCGATTTTCTATCCTTTCCTTATCTCCTGTCTTAGTCTGAGATAGAGAGAGGCATATCTTACTATAATACTATAATAAAATAATACGTGAATTGATGAGTAAAAGTTGAAGAGAGGTGTTTCCTATTTTTAGCGGTACAAATAAGTTCCTGGGGTATTAGAGCATTACCTCATTAGAATATAATGAAGTAAGGGTTGTTCATCAAAGGTGAGTGAAGAGGAAAATAGATAGGAATCGCGAAAGATAGAAAGCTTTGTGGGATTTAGTCACACCATTAGATTCTATTGACAATTCCAAAAAACTGTTCATACTATGAATGAGCATAGTATGGTGGCGATCCGAGCAGGTATGCCCCCATGGTCAAAAGGTGGATGACATTTCCCTTTCACGGAAGTAGTGGGGATTCGATTTCCCCTGGGGGTAGGGTACTATGAGAGGAAGTTGCTCATGGATTATCAATAAGTTTCGAATTGATTCTTCCTGGGTCGATGCCCGAGTGGTTAATGGGGACGGACTGTAAATTCGTTGGCAATTTGTCTACGCTGGTTCAAATCCAGCTCGGCCCAAAAATTCGCCGATCCATCATGAGATTATTTCCAATTTGATTTGTTCTCCCGAAGCATCTGAAACTAGAAAGAAGTAAAAAAAAAAAATAGCTATTATCAATCGATTTGACGCGATTTGACAAACAACCAATAGGATTACTAGCAACCTGTTTCGTTCCCTCTAAAATCAATATTCGCATGGAGATTGATAGTAATATATCACCCCTTTCTCTCTTAGAATACGATGATTCTAGATAGAACTGAACTTGTTTGATTGAATGAAACCGTTCAAAATATGTAGGCCCCACGCCTTATTTATCTGGGATTGTAGTTCAATCGGTCAGAGCACCGCCCTGTCACGGCGGAAGCTGCGGGTTCGAGCCCCGTCAGTCCCGACCTAGAATCTGATGAATCCATCAATTCATCTCTCTATTTTCTGTGAAGAGGGACACGGAGCAGGATCTCCTTCCCGGTGCTGGGTCCTTATTTCTTTTTTGCTTTCCTTTGCCTTTTGGTAATTTCAAGTCATTCAATTTGTACCGTACCGATTGATGGGATGTGGGAGAGACCTATTTAGATTGCTACAATTATTGGTAGCACCCTATTCAATTAAGGATTCCGGGAAATGCCGTACTTGTCTGGGTTTTTCGCTTGCCCCTGATCCATTTTATAGAATAAACATATGTTTTACAGGAGCACAGACACCAATTAGGATTCATATTTTGTTTTTGTACGATACAAAATCAACCCCACTTTCACATAGTTAACCCGGCGGAATGCTTGAAAGGTTCAAAGTACCCCCACTCCCCCTAACTCCGAGTTTCAAGTTTATAGAAAATCAATTTCTAATTGGAAATAATCTATCGCACTCTCAATTCATATTGAATTTCTCATATTATATATCTGTTCTAGGACCGAAAAAGGGGGTATTACTAAAAGAAAGATCAAACAAGGATCTACCAGACTTAGCTTAGTGAGGGAATGGATAATCCTTTTTCTTCCTATTTGAAAGGTCCTATGGAAGAAAGAACAAATTACAAAACAGTCAATTTGTCAAAGTATTGGATCTTTTCTATTGGGATCCGTCCTTATCAAACCTCTTTGTCTTATAAGGAAATTGGGTCATAAAAAACAAAGTTTCGAACGGAATTCCCTCTTTATTTCCATTTCACTTCTACAATATTGATTGGGTTTGTGATCAACGGAAGTGTAAGATAGGTCATATGGTCGTTATATGATTCTATAAAGAAGACGGGGGGGTATAGAAAATAAAAGGAACAAAGAATGAAAAACCAAAGAGGATTCTTGATTGGATCAGGAATTCCATTTTTTATTGCGTATGTATCAAAGATCTTCCTATGTTATACTATTCAATTCTTGATGAAAAATTGATTTGATAGCTGAGATATTGTTATTCATGACATTGATCCAATTTAATACCATCGGGGGGAATTGCATACTATCGAAGTGAGAGACAAAAGATTTAGACTCTCTATGGGATTAGATCCCGAGTTATTATGAAATAAAAAAAAAATGATAAAATCAAATTATGGAAGTAAATATTCTCGCATTTATTGCTACTGCATTGTTCATTCTAATCCCTACGGCTTTTTTACTTATCATTTACGTAAAAACGGTCAGTCAAAAGGATTAATTTGAATCAAGCCCGGCTTCTTAGTCCTTATCAATTGATGGAATAAATGAAAGGAGATTTCAATCTCTAGTCTTAAATGAGCGGACTAGAATCAACAGTTATAGTATATGAAATCCGATAGATAGTATGGTAGAAAGAAATAGATCTATTTCTTTCTACCATACTAAATGTCTATTATTCTATATTCTAGAAAGTGAGACTGATGATTCGGCTGTAGAAATATATATAATATAGGATTCATTTCCTATTGAATATGGATCCATCTATAATATGGATATTCATCCAGGTACATATAAATCAGGTACATAAAAATCACATATGTCTAATGTATATATAAAAAGTCACCCCCAATTCTGAATTCTGACATAATATCCTAAGAATTCGAGTTTTTTGATCCATCCATTTGATTTGTCGTGATTCCAACCAATCCGAGATAACCGAATGTCCGCTTTGACTCTTATGTCTTATATGTCGTGCGTTGCGGCTCTAATTACTCGGTTTCTTATTTTTTCCAATAGGGAGGGACCCAGGGAGCTGTCGAAGAAATCAAATCAATAGAGGAAGGTCTGGGCATATACCGAATAAAATTCTAGAAAAAAAAAGAAAGCGAGTAATCCCCTTTTTCTCAATCAATCTGACAAAGCAAAATGGACCATTAAGAGATGAGTCAAGCAATTCTATGGGAAATTGTTCAGACAGATTGAGAAAAATCGTAGTAGATTCCAACTATTTCTAACGTGTGAACCATGATATGGACTGAGTCAATAAAGCGTAAATTCAATATGATTTCTCATTTCTAAGAGTCTAAATGCTTGAGCAATAAAGAGGGAAACAAATAAAAAAGGGGGCGGGTTTTTACTCATTGTAATATCCATATCTGATTCTGTTAATAGCTAGTGGCTAGAGTTCATCAAAATAGGAACATGGGATGAATTGAAATATTTCAAATATTTCTTTGATTAAAAAGATATTCTTCATATCTTGCATTTCTAATTTGGAAAAAGGATCTCCTTTTTTTTTATTAATTGAAAAAACGCTTTTGGAGAATGATCTATGAAAGAGACTATTGATAAAGTTCGATTACTCAACTCAATTAGCCGTTACTCTAGAGTCCACTTCTTCCCCATACTACGAGTGAAAGGGAAAATGTAAAGACTACCATTAATGCAGCCCAAGCAAGACTTACTATATCCATATGAATTATGTCCCCTATCTCTATCTCTATAGAATATGAAGATATTCTCCCCTTATTGATCACTAATAATAATCAACTCGATCGATGGCGCAGAGGCAAAAAGGAATTCTAACCGAAGGAAGGTTATTGATGAAGCAATCCAATAAATCTACCCATAACAAGTTCTTATACTGAATTTGTTTGATTCCCCGTTTCACTATCTAATTCAAGGCTCAGTCAGTATAGACTACACTATTAATGTAAGTCCTCACAGCCTAGTTCTTCTATACCATAATCCTCCTTCGAATCCTCGTCGCAAGGATTGACAGCCTTTTATAAAATAGAAAAGCCCCTATTCTGAAAATTGAATAAGTATTGGCAGTTCTAAGTTCTAGCCCTTTTCCTCTGCTTTTGCTGGGCAAGAATTGGGTCATTTGTCTGCTATCAAGAAAGGCATTTCGAGTTTTTATTGGTCAGGCGACACCCGGATTTGAACTGGGGAAAAGGGATTTGCAGTCCCCCGCCTTACCGCTCGGCCATGCCGCCAAAACGAAAAATATAGGGAGATTGGCATTTTTTACATTACATTTTTTATTGGATTCGATGAATCCCATTCTCCTTATGCCTTTTCTAATAAATCTCAAAACCCTTTTTCTTTTTTTTGTTTTTTATTGAAAGAGAAAACAGAAAAGCCAAATTTTCTTTTCTGTCACAGAAATTCAAAAGAAAGGAAAATTGGAACCATTAACTATAGACTGTGAATTCATGAAAGTTTTGTTTTTTTTTTTATCTCAAATAGCCTTTCCTTAGTGTCATAAGACAATAAAATTGAGACACAACCCATCAGTGCCAATTATTTTCACTAATTGAATCCTTTTCACTTACAATAATAACAAGAATTATGTGTATATGTCAACCATATAACAAAAATTATTACGCAGATATACCTAATTAGATATCTTATTTATATATGATATTCCTAGAAAGCGATTAAGGGAATGGCCGTGCTTCCGTTCTTCAAAGACTGTCAATCCTTGCGACGAGGATTCGAAGATTGAATCTATTGAATATCCAATAGAAATTAGGATATATAGCGCGGTTGCCAAAGTAAGTAGAATTTGGATAGGCGATTATAGGGATAGCTAAATAGCTGCGTGTTCTTACTAAATACAGTTCCTCTTGCGCACTCCAATTGGATTCCACGAATTCAATTAAGAAACACACCCTATTTCTTCTCTGCGGATCATTTCTGCCTTTATTGCATTCATAGATAGAGCAGGGATCAAAAATCCTGAGTCCATTTACTTTTTTGGTATCCAGCGGGCTCATAATATCATAATAGATAGAAATAGCATCCCTTTTTCTATTCTATTATTACTTTTCTATTCATCTATACAAGATTCCCTAATATAAGTCTAAGTGGCAGAATTTTTTTTTGTTCGGGAATGTTTTATTTTCTCAAGCCATTCCCATTTATTTCTATCTCTTGCAAATTCAAATTTGAGTAGAAAATTCTCTTTCTTTCTTTCTCCGCTCATATTTTAGATATTCCATATATATATGAAGTTGTTTAAAATAAGATTTTATGTGATTCAGTAAACAGAATATCCAGTCCATCATTGCTAGATCGATCCATATGGTTCGATGAAGAATGAGCCAATGAATGGGATTTTTTTGATAAATAGGAAACAAAAGTAAAGATGCTTCGAGATACAAACGAGGGAATGTCCACAGTACCTGGGTTTAGTCAGATACAATTTGAGGGATTTTGTAGGTTCATCAATCAGGGTTTGATGGAAGAATTTGATAAGTTTCCAAAAATTGAGGATAGAGATCAAGAAATGGAATTTCAATTATTTGTGGAAAGATATCAATTGCAAGAGCCTTTAATAAAAGAAATAGATGCTGTGCATGGATCACTCACATATTGTTCGGAATTATATGTACCCGCAGGCTTAAGTTGGAAAACCGGCAAGGATACGCAAGAACAAAACCTATTTATTGGAAACATTCCTCTCATGAATTCCCTGGGAACCTCTATAGTAAATGGAATATACAGAATAGTGATCAATCAAATAGTGCAAAGTCCCGGTATTTATTACCGTTCAAAATTGGACTATACCGGAATTTCGGCCTATACCGCTACCATAATATCAGATTGGGGAGGAAGATCAGAATTAGAGATTGATAGAAAAGCACGGATATGGGCGCGCGTGAGTAGGAAACAAAAAATATCTATTCTAGTCCCATCATCAGCTATGGGTTCGAATCTAAGAGAAATTCTAGAAAATGTTTGCTACCCAGAAATTTTCGTGTCTTTTCCGAATGATAAGGAGAAAAAAAAAATGGGGTCAAAAGAAAATGCTATTTTGGAATTTTATCAACAATTTGCTTGTGTCGGCGGGGACCCAGTATTTTCTGAGTCCTTATGTAAGGAATTACAAAAGAAATTTTTTCAACAAAGATGTGAATTAGGAAGGGTTGGGCGACGAAATATGAACCGGAGATTGAATCTTGATATACCTCAGAACATTACATTTTTGTTACCACGGGATGTATTGGCAGCTGCGGATCACTTGATCGGAATGAAATTTGGAATGGGTACGCTTGACGATATGAATCACTTGAAAAATAAACGTATTCGTTCTGTAGGGGATCTTTTACAGGATCAATTCGGAGTGGCTATGGTTCGTTTAGAATATGCGGTTCGAAAAACTCTAGGTGGAGCAATTAAGCAAAAAAGGATACCAACTCCTCATTATTTGGTAACTTCAACTCTATTAACAACCACTTATGAATCCTTTTTTGGCCTACACCCCCTATCTCAAGTTTTTGATCAAACAAATCCATTGACACAAATAGTTCATGGGCGAAAATTCAGTTATTTGGGTCCTGGGGGGTTGACAGGGCGAACTGCTAGTTTTCGGATACGAGACATCCATCCTAGTAACTATGGGCGTATTTGCCCAATTGATACATCTGAAGGAATCAATGTTGGACTCGTTGGATCCTTAGCAATTCATGCGAGGCTTGGTCATTGGGGATCTTTAGAAAGACCGTTTTATGAAATTTCTGAGAGATCAAAAAAGGGGCGGGTGCTGTATTTATCCCCAAGTCTGGATGAATACTATATGGTAACGTCAGGAAATTCTTTAGCAGTAAATCGTGGTATTACGGAAGAGCAGGGTGTTCCGGCTCGATACCGTCAAGAATTCCTGACTATTGCATGGGAAGAGATTCAGCTTCGAAGCATTTTTCCCTTCCAATATTTTTCTATTGGAGCCTCCCTCATTCCTTTTGTCGAGCACAATGATGCGAATCGGGCTTTAATGAGTTCTAATATGCAACGTCAAGCAGTTCCGCTTTCTCGATCCGAGAAGTGCATTGTTGGAACTGGGTTAGAAGGCCATGTGGCTCTAGATTCGGGGGTTTCCGTTATAGCCGAACACGGGGGAAAGGTCATTTATGCCAATACTGACAAGATCATTTTATCAGGTAATGGAGACACTCTAAGCATTCCCTTGCTTAGGTATCAACGTTCCAACAAAAATACTTGTATGCATCAAAAAACCCGGGTTCCGCGGGGTAAATGCATTAAAAAAGGACAAATTTTAGCGGAGGGTACTGCTACAACTGGCGGCGAACTCGCTTTAGGAAAAAATATATTAGTGGCTTATATGCCCTGGGAGGGCTACAATTTTGAGGATGCAGTACTCATTAGCGAACGTCTGGTATATGCAGATATTTATACTTCTTTTCATATACGGAAATATGAAATTCAGATTCATGTGACAAGCCAAGGTCCCGAAAGAATCACTAATGACATACCGTACTTAGAGGCCCATTTACTTCGCAATTTAGATAAAAGTGGAATTGTGATGCTGGGCTCTTGGGTAGAAACGGGCGATGTTTTAGTAGGCAAATTAACGCCGCAGATGGCGAAAGAATCCTCATCTGCCCCGGAAGCTAGATTATTACGAGCCATACTTGGTATTCCGGTATCCACCACAAAGGAAACGTGTCTAAAATTACCCATAGGTAGCAGAGGTCGAGTTATTGATGTGAGATGGGTCCATAAAAAAGGGGGTTACAGTTATAATCCAGAAACGATTCGTGTATATATTTCACAGAAACGTGCAATCAAAGTAGGTGATAAAGTAGCAGGAAGGCATGGGAATAAAGGTATCATTTCCAAAATTTTGCCTATACAAGATATGCCCTATCTGCAAGATGGAACACCTGTTGATATGGTCTTCAATCCATTAGGAGTACCTTCACGAATGAATGTAGGGCAGATATTTGAGTGTTCGCTCGGGTTAGCGGGGGATCTGCTAGACAGGCATTATCGAATAGCGCCCTTTGATGAGAGATATGAGCAAGAGGCTTCGAGAAAACTCGTGTTTTCTGAATTATATGAAGCCGGTAAGCGAACAGCGAATCCATGGGTATTTGAACCCGAATATCCGGGAAAAAGCAGAATATTTGATGGAAGAACGGGGGATCCTTTCGAACAACCTGTTTTAATAGGAAAGGCCTATATCTTGAAATTAATTCATCAAGTTGATGATAAAATCCATGGGCGTTCCACTGGAAAGTACGCGCTTGTTACACAACAAGCTCTTAGAGGAAGAGCCAAACAAGGGGGACAGCGGGTAGGAGAAATGGAAGTTTGGGCTCTAGAGGGATTTGGTGTTGCTCATATCTTACAAGAGATGCTTACTTATAAATCTGATCATGTTCGAGCTCGTCAGGAAGTACTTGATACTACGATCAATGGAGGAAGGATAGCTAAGCCAGAGAAGGATGCTCCAGAATCTTTTCGATTGCTAGTTCGAGAACTACGATCTTTGGCTCTAGAAATGAACCATTTCCTTGTATCTGAGAAGAACTTCCAGATTAATAGGAAGGAAGTTTGATTGGAATGAATCAGAATTTTTCTTCTATGATCGACCGATATAAACATCAACAACTTCGAATTGGATCAGTTTCTCCTCAACAAATAATTGCCTGGGCTAATAAAATCCTACCTAATGGAGAGGTGGTTGGAGAGGTGACAAAACCCCATACTTATCATTACAAAACCAATAAACCGGAAAAGGATGGATTGTTTTGTGAAAGAATTTTTGGGCCTATAAAAAGTGGAATTTGTGCTTGTGGAAATTATCGAGTAATCAGAGATACAAAAGAAGAACCGAAATTTTGCGAACAATGTGGAGTCGAGTTTGTTCATACTCGGGTACGACGATATCAAATGGGATACATTAAACTGGCATGCCCAGTAACTCATGTGTGGTATTTGAAACGTCTTCCTAGTTATATCGCGAATCTTTTAGATAAACCGCTTAAAGAATTAGAGGGCCTCGTATACTGCGATGTGTGATTTGATCGAAATTTTGATTTTACAGATTCGGAATAAGAAACTGTCATCCCGTTCAATCTCATTGGGATGCCCCAGCTCTGACATGTCTCTTGGGAGGAGCAGCATGAAACTCAGAATCCTATTATGGGTGTATTCAATACTCTCAAAATAAGGGGAATTGATCTATGGTTGATTCCATAACAGATAAATAGGAATTGCTAGTTGTACCTCGTTAAAAAGACTTCTTTACGTGGAATTAATCATTCCATATAGAAAGAATTTCTCTTCAAGTAAACAAATATGGCATGGTTACGAAAGCCTATCTATCGCATATAGGCTTTAAATCATGACATAACCGTCGAGGTTAAGTAGGGACCTAAAAGATCGAACAGAACGATACATAGACAAGTAAATTCCTTCTGAGTTCCGAGGTATTCTTTTAAGAAGGGGATTCCTCATTCGAAGGGAAGTAGACTACTCAATAATTTCCCATTTCATTTATGTCCTAAATTGCCGAATCAGGAATTCATAAAATAGAAATAAAAAGGAAGGATGTATTAATGAAATGTTGGTTGGTCCTCACCGGAAACTTGAGTAAGGAGTAGATCTTGTTGGGGTTTTCTAGAAAAAAAAAATGGGAAAGCGAGAGCCCCCCTTTATCGTTATTTGGCGTAACTACTTGAGCCGGATGAGAGGAAACCCTCACGTCCGATTTTGAAGGGGGGGAAATCCTATAGGAACCTATCCCAATTTTTCCTTTGCGAGGCCTGTTGCTAAAAAACCCACTTTCTTACGATTACGAGGTTCATTCGAATACGAAATACAATCTTGGAAATACAGCATCCCACCTTTTTTTACTACTCAAGGTTTCGATAGATTTCGAAATAGAGAAATCTCGACTGGGGCAGGTGCTATCAGAGAACAATTAGCCGATCTGGATTTGGGACTTATTAGAGATTCTTCATTGGTCGAATGGAAAGACTTAGGGGGCGAAGGGCCCGCCGGTAATGAATGGAAAGAGAGAAAAATTGGAAGAAGAAAGGTTTTTTTGGTTAGACGCATGGAATTAGCTAAGCATTTTATTCGAA